CTCTTCCGAGACCCGGTCCTTTTATCATGACTTCTGCTCGTTGCATACCTTGATCCACTACTGTACGAATAGCATTTCCTGCTGCGGTTTGAGCAGCAAAGGGCGTCCCCCTTCTTGTACCCTTGAATCCACAAGTACCGGCAGAGGACCAAGAAACCACTCGACCCCGTACATCTGTAACAGTCACAATAGTATTATTGAAACTTGCTTGAACATGAATAACCCCCTTTGGTATTCTCCGTGTATTCTTACGTGAACCAATACGTCCATTCTTACGTGAACCAATTCTCGGTATAGTTTTTGCCATTTTTTCATCTCATAAATATGAGTCAGAGATATATGGATATATCCATTTCGTGTCAAAAAGGACCCCTCCCCTTTTTTACCCTTTTTACTTTTACATCGGGTGTTTTAACAAGTCTGATTATCCTTGTCTTTGTTTATGTCTTGGGTTGGAACAAATTACTATAATTCGTCCCCGCCTACGGATTAGTCGACATTTTTCACAAATTTTACGAACAGAAGCTCTTATTTTCATATTTGGCATTCCTCATTTTAATTCTGAATCTATTTTTTTGGAAGAAAATAGGTTTCTTGGAATTTTTTATCTCGAATCATCTTCTCACGAAAGGAATGTTGAAGTTGATAAAAACACCTAATCTTTCGAATCCTTATTGCGAAGTCGATAAATTATACGTCCTCTGGTTGAATCATAACGACTTACTTCAATTTTAACTCTATCGCCTGGTAGTATCCGTATAAAACTACGTCGGATCTTTCCCGAAACATAACCTAGAATCATATCTTGATTATCTAAGCGAATCCGGAACATACCGTTGGGAAGGGATTCAGTAATTAAACCTTCATGAATCCATTTTTGTTCTTTCATTCCAGGTAAAGCCTCCTTGAAGTATCAATTGATGGAGGAGGAACGATATTAGACAACCCGCCCCTTTTCTTTTTGTTTTCACAAATAAGAAGTTTCGGACCCAATTCGTATATTAGAAGGATTACCATATATAACACAAAACTTCTCCACCAATTCGTTCTAGTCGAGCCTCTCGGTCTGTCATTATACCTCGAGAAGTAGAAATAATTACAATTCCCATCCCACCTAAAATTCTAGGAATTTGTTGGTAGTTCGAATAGATTCGTAGACCAGGCCGGCTGATCCGTTTTAAATTTAAAAAATTTATATAAGACCTTTTCCTATTCCTTCTATGCCGTAGGGTTAAAACCAAAAAATATTTTTTGGTTTCTTTATGTTTTCTCACGTTTTCGATAAAACCTTCTCGTAAAAGTATTTTAACAATATTTTCAGTGATATTAGTATATGCTATTCGAACCACCCTTTTTCTATCCATATCAGCATTTCGTATAGAAGTTATTATGTCAGCAATAATATCCCTACCCATGGTGAATTAAATTTCTTGGTGCTCCCCAATTTTGATATAATCAACATGTTTTTTTTTACTTATTTGTTTATGAATTTAAATTTAAATTAAAGGCATATGCGTGAGACACAATCTACTAAAAATTATGAATATATTTCTTAATCTCTTTCTTTCAAATACTTTACTATAACCAATGGTATTATCTTATTTTAGAAGACCTTACAATACCTCCGGAGCTAATGAAACTATTTTAGTAAAATTTAACTGTCTCAATTCCCGGGCAATTGCACCAAAAATTCGAGTTCCTTTGGGGTTTCCTTCTTGGTCAATGACAACCGCAGCATTGTCATCGTATCGTATTATCATACCGTTATCACGTTTGAGTTCTTTACAAGTACGTACAATTACAGCTCTGACCACCTCTGATCTTGCTAGGGGCATATTTGGCACTGCGTCTTTGATCACAGCAACAATAACGTCACCGATATGAGCATATCGACGATTGCTAGCTCCTATGATTCGAATACACATCAATTCTCGAGCCCCGCTGTTATCCGCTACATTCAAAAGGGTCTGGGGTTGAATCATATCATTTTTTTAGAATCTATTCTTTCAATGCAAAGCAAAGAGTGAAGAAAAAAAAAAGAAATATTGTTTGTCCAAAGAAAGAAACCGGCACCTGTTATTGTTTTTTTATCCCCAAGACCTTTTTCTTTTGATTTTTTTTTATCCCGAAATAATGAATTGAGTTCGTATAGGCATTTTGGACGATGCTATTGAAATCGCCCTTCTGGCTATATTTTCTGTTACTCCACCCATTTCATAAAGTATTCGACCTGGTTTAACAACGGCTACCCAATATTCAGGGGATCCTTTCCCTGAACCCATACGTGTTTCTGCGGGTCTTACTGTAACCGGTTTGTCTGGAAATATACGTACCCATATTTTTCCACCGCGGCGTGCATTTCGTGTCATTGCTCGTCGACCTGCTTCTATTTGTCTAGACGTGATCCAAGCAGGTTCAAGTGCCTGAAGAGCGTATTTACCGAAAGAAATATGATTACCTCGATAAGATATTCCCTTCATTCTTCCTCTATGTTGTTTAC